CAATCAAAAAAGCTATTGAATTAGCTGAACAGGCAGGTACAAAAGGAGTTCAAGTACAAATTGCGGGACGTATCGACGGAAAAGAAATTGCACGTGTCGAATGGATTAGAGAAGGTAGGGTTCCTCTACAAACCATTCGAGCTAAAATTGATTATTGTTCCTATACAGTTCGAACTATTTATGGGGTATTAGGAATCAAAGTTTGGATATTTCTAAACAACGACTAATTTACTTTTCCTTATTTTTAGCTTTTGATAAAAGAAAAAATGACGAATTCTTATTACATTCTTATTCCCAAAAAAGAAATAACAAATTTTATAAGATTGAATAAAAAAATTGATTAATCATTTTATAGTGAAGGAGTTGCTATGCTTAGTGTGTGACTCGTTGGTTTTTTTTAGAGTGATTAAATTTCTACAAAAATTCGTAGAATTAATTACTAAAGAATTAATAACCTACTCATCGCTTAACATTATCTGGATATAAAGAACCGCGGAAAATAGAAAATCAAAATAAAGATCTATGTGGTGCTATAATTATAGCAACTGAAATAAAAAAGAATCTGATTATTAGTTGTAAAGCAATAAGAATATACAGATAAATGAAGGGGTGAAAGAAAGATAGAAAAAAAGATATCAATGATATAGAATTCTACTATGTAAAGGTCTATGGGTCATTTTATAAAAGGTAGTGTAATAAAGCATCAATATTCTAAATTCATCCATATATGGATGAATATATTCCTAGAATAGACAAATCAAGAGCTGCGAATCAATAAAACTGAGAAGGTTGATTCAACAAAAAAGAATAAAATAAGAAAATTTTATGAAAATAAAATCTTATTAATATTAAAGAGGCTCCATTGTAGAATTTAGACCTAACCATAAATCGAAAAGCGATGGGAACGATGGAACCTGTGAATACCTAAGATTATATTCAATTTCATAATCTTACTGATTCATTAGATGGGATGGCGGACGGAACTAAGAATTCATTCTTTTTTGAGGAGTTGTGGACTAACCCAACATTACATCTTAAATTTATAATGAAAGAGTAAATATTCGCCCGCGAAAATGTGGATTTTTTTGAATTTAGAAATTTTTGCCAATATGATAATAAAAAAAAAGACAAATATGGATTCGTTAGAACCTTATATCAAAACAACATTATCTAGTTAGATATGGATAGCAAAAAGGGTCTATAAGAATCCATATTTGGTTCTATATCAAAGCAAGATATACAAATTTCTAATAGATAAAATAAATTCTATGAAATGTCAAAAAATCCCGCGATTGTATTCTATTTTAAATTTAATTTAATATTGTAATTTAAAATTAAATTTGTTTGGTTAAATATTTTTGAATCGATTTATTCGCGAGGAGCCGTATGAGGTGAAAATCTCATGTACGGTTCTGTAATAGAGATGGAATTGAGAAATAACCATCAACTATAACCCCAAAAGAACCAGATTCCGTAAACAACATCGAGGAAGAATGAAAGGAAAAGCCTATCGAGGTAATACAATTTCCTTCGGAAAATATGCTCTTCAGGCACTTGAGCCCGCTTGGATCACATCTAGACAAATAGAAGCAGGGCGACGGGCAATGTCACGAAATGTTCGCCGAGGTGGGAAAATATGGGTACGCATATTTCCAGACAAACCTGTTACAGTAAGACCTACCGAAACGCGTATGGGTTCGGGAAAAGGATCTCCCGAATATTGGGTAGCTGTCGTTAAACCCGGCAAAATACTTTATGAAATGGGAGGGGTCCCAGAAAATATAGCTAGAAAGGCTATTTCAATAGCGGCATCCAAAATGCCTATACGAACTCAATTCATTCTTTCAGAATAATCATTAGAACGAAATAGGTCTTTAGTATGAAAAAAATGGTAATTGTTGGTTTCTTTTTTTTTTTTTGAACACAGAATATTTTTTTTACTTCAACTTTTTGACTGAAAGATAGAAAAAAATGATATGATTCAACCTCAAACCTATTTAAATGTAGCCGATAATAGCGGAGCCCGCGAATTGATGTGTATTCGAATCATAGGAGCTAGTAATCGACGGTATGCTTATATTGGTGACATTGTTGTTGCTGTAATCAAAAAAGCAGTACCAAATTCATCTTTAGAAAGATCTGAAGTGATCAGGGCTGTAATTGTACGTACTTGTAAAGAACTAAAACGTAGTAATGGTATAATAATAAAGTATGATGATAATGCGGCGGTTCTCATTGATAAAGAAGGAAATCCAAAAGGAACTCGAATTTTTTCCGCAATAGCCCGAGAATTGAGACAGTTAAATTTCACTAAAATAGTTTCATTAGCACCCGAGGTATTATAATACGAGATCGTGATATAGATATATTATTTAGGACTGGAATGAATAGGAAGGAAATCGATTTGAATCTATATTTGAATAGAAGTGAAATAGATTCATAAATATATTAGATCTCACTTATATACCTTATATACTTGTGTAATGATTATTCTATAATTATGAATATTTATATTAAGATTATTATATCTTATCTTATCTTATATCTTATCTTCTTATATATCTTATAAATATGAAAAGTATACATATTGATAAGTTATTAGAAATAGTAAGTCATTATATTATTAATATTTTTAAAACGAAATAAGAATAATAATAGATCAAAAAAAAAAAGAAAAAGGAATGAAATCTATATATATATATTGAATTGAATATATATATAGATAGATTCAAAATAAAAATTCGAATTCAGAATTCTATTTGTATTTTTTTATATACTTTAATACAAAATACAAATAGAATTCTGAATTCGATATAATATTATCTATATAGTTTAGAATAGGTCATTCATTTTCTTTCTATCTTTTTTTAGTTTTAGAATATTCTATATTATAGATTTACATTATACTGATTAGACTAATTAGTTAGACTAATTAGAATAATATTTTCTATCTATATATAGATAGAGTATTATTATATTCTCATATTCAATATTAGATATTTTATTGAATCAAAAAATAAAAAAAAAAAAAACAGGAGCACGTTTATTATATCGAAAGTAAGGAGCAATAATCTATCGTGGGTAAAGATACTATCGCTGATATGCTAACTTTGATACGCAATGCTGACATGAATAGAAAAAGAACGGTTCAAATACCACTTACTAATATCACCGAAAACATTGTGAAAATACTTTTACGAGAGGGTTTTGTTGAAAACGTTAGAAAACATCGAGAAAGCAACAAATACTTTTTAGTTTTAACTCTACGGTATAGAAGAAATAGGAAAGAATCGTATAAAACTTTTTTAAATTTAAAAAGGATCAGTACACCTGGTCTACGAATCTATTCTAACTATCAACAAATTCCGAGAGTTTTAGGAGGAATGGGGATTGTAATTCTTTCTACTTCTAGGGGTATAATGACAGATCGAGAGGCTCGATTAGAAAGAATCGGCGGCGAAGTTTTATGTTATATATGGTAATGGTAAATTTGCCGATATCCGATTTGATTTCTATGAAAAAATTATATACATTATTGTAAATGGAGTAGAGAAGTAATGGATTTCTACTATTACTCCTGATACTCCTGATACATTAGTGAATGTGTCAAGAGGATTTAACTAGAATAGAAATAAAAATTCATGAAGATTAAATTACTGAATAACTTCTGAGGGTATGTTCCAGCTTGCTTTAGAGAAATAGAATTTAAATAAGATTCTAGGCTATGTTTAAAAAAAATTGGACGTACTTAATGTATACGACCGGTAAAGGAGAAAAAGGAAGTATAAGTCACTTAAATTTAATTTTTTAACTTTAACATGTTTTTTAGGAGGCACAATTATAATGTAAGGAAAACCTATTTTCTTCCAATATATAGATTTGGCATTAAATTTTAGTTAAGGAGTTAAATTCAAAATATGAAAGTAGGAGCCTCTGTTCGTAAAATTTGTGAAAAATGTCGATTGATACGCAGGCGAGGTCGAATTATAGTAATTTGTTCCAACCCAAAACATAAACAAAGACAAGGATAATATTTTAACAAAAAAGGGCTTTGTATTAAAAAGAAAGTACCAAATGTACAAATAAAAAAAAAAATGATATTAAAATTCAAATAAAAAATCTTATTAATATTCCATTTTCTTAAATAGTAAACAAAAAAATCTAAAAATTTAGATTCTATATTAGAATTTAGTTGATAGTTATAAGTATTCTAATTATTGCTTGATTTCAAAAATTGTATTCTATATTAATCGAATTATAGAATACAATAGAATAACTAGTTAAACAAGAGTAAAGAATTCTTTTTTGATAGGAAATGGATATATCCATATATTTCAGACTTATATTTTTTTAAATAATAAAAATGGCAAAATCTATACCAAAAATTGGTTCACGTAAAAATGGACGTATTGGTTCGCGTAAACATCCTCGTAAAATACCAAAGGGAGTTATTTATGTTCAAGCTAGTTTCAACAATACCATTGTGACTGTTACAGATGTACGAGGTCGGGTGATTTCTTGGTCCTCTGCCGGTTCGTGTGGATTCAAGGGTACACGAAGGGGGACACCATTTGCCGCTCAAACCGCAGCAGCAAATGCTATTCGAACAGTAGTAGATCAAGGCATGCAACGAGCAGAAGTCATAATAAAAGGTCCCGGTCTAGGAAGAGATGCGGCATTAAGAGCTATTCGTAGAAGTGGTATACTATTAAAATTTATACGGGATGTAACCCCTATGCCACATAATGGATGTAGGCCTCCTAAAAAAAGACGTGTGTAAAACTAAAAAGAAACATTAAAGAAAGAGATTTCAAGAGAAATAAACAATTAAATCAAGAGTTTCATAAAAATATATTACTATGATTCGAGAAAAAGTTAAAGTATCTACTCGGACACTACAATGGAAGTGTGTTGAATCAAGGGTAGACAGTAAGCGTCTTTATTATGGACGCTTTATTCTGTCTCCACTTAGGAAAGGTCAAGCAGATACAATAGGCATT